TATGAATCCATTTTATTCCATTTATTCAAAGACAAAATTTCAACAATCATTTAACCAAAATCAAGGAACTGTTCATACGTTGTTGGGTATAAGCAAAGAATGCCCATTTTTTCTAATTTTGTCATCATCCAATTGTTTTCGAATAGGTCCATTCAGATTCAAGGGTATAAAATATCACAAAGAATCCATTCAAAAAGATTCCCTAATCCCAATTAGGAATTCATTGGGCCCTTTAGGAACAGTTCTTCCAATTCAAATTGCGCATTTTTGTTCATTTTACCATTTAATAACTCATAATCAGATCTTAGTAACTAATTATTTGCAACTTGACAATTTAAAACAAACCCTTCAATTACTTCAATTTCAATATTCTTTAATGGATGAAAATGGAAGAATTTCTAATCCCGACCCATGCAGTAACATCATTTTGAATCCATTCAAATTGAATTGGTATTTTCTTCATTATAATTTTTGTGAAGAGACATCCACAAAAATTTATCTTGGACAATTTGTTTGTGAAAATGTATGTATAACCAAAAACGGACCACACTTTAAATCGGGTCAAGTTCTAATTGTTCAATTTGATTCCGTAGTAATAAGATCGGCTAAGGCCTATTTGGCTACTCCAGGAGCAACAGTTCACGGCCATTACGGGGAAATCATTTATGAGGGGGATACATTAGTTACATTTATATATGAAAAATCGAGATCTGGTGACATAACGCAGGGTCTCCCAAAAGTGGAACAAGTCTTAGAAGTTCGTTCGATTGATTCAATATCAATGAATCTAGCAAAAAGGATTGATGGTTGGAACGAACGTATAACAAGAGTTCTTGGAATGCCTTGGGGATTCTTGATTGGCGCTGAGCTAACTATAGCGCAAAGTCGTATCTCTTTGGTTAATAAGATCCAAAAGGTTTATCGATCACAGGGGGTGCAGATCCATAATAGGCATATAGAAATTATTGTACGTCAAATAACATCAAAAGTCTTGGTTTCAGAAGATGGAATGTCTAATGTTTTTTTGCCCGGAGAACTAATTGGATTGGTTCGGGCGGAACGAACAGGGCGTGCTTTAGAAGAAGCAATATGTTACCGAGCGACCTTATTGGGAATAACGAGAGCATCTTTGAATACTCAGAGTTTTATATCCGAAGCCAGTTTTCAAGAAACTGCTCGAGTTTTAGCAAAAGCGTCTCTTCGGGGCCGTATCGATTGGTTGAAAGGACTAAAAGAAAACGTTGTTCTGGGGGGAATGATACCCGTTGGTACCGGATTCAAAGGATTCGTACACCATTTAAGTCAACATAAGAGCATTCCCTTGCAAAAAAAAAAGAATCTATTCGAGAAAGAAATGGGAGATATTTTGTTTTACCACAGAGAATTATTTGATTCTTGTCTTTCAAAGAATTTCTGTGATAGATCAAAACAACAATGATTTGGGTTTAATAGAAGAAATTCATATTTTTTCTCTTTTATTTATCTATTTGTTATGGTTCTTTAATTTAGTAATAAAATAAAGATAAAGAAATGAAAAAAAGAACGAATAGAAAGGAATTAATAGTTTGGGTTGTATATCAATGGTCAACCCGCGGTAGAAAAGAAGGTTCCGTTGGAACAATTATTTATTTTAAAATATCTTATCTCTTTATTTAAAAAAGAGAAAGTGTGGGGAGAAATGACAAGAAGATATTGGAACATCAATTTGGAAGAAATGATGGAAGCGGGGGTTCATTTTGGTCACGGAACTCGGAAATGGAATCCTAGAATGTCGCCTTATATCTCTGCAAAATGTAAAGGTATTCATATTCTAAATCTTACTAGAACTGCTCGTTTTTTATCAGAGGCTTGTGATTTAGTTTTTGATGCATCAAGTAGAGGAAAACAGTTTTTAATTGTTGGGACAAAAAATAAAGCAGCTGATTCAGTAGCACGGGCCGCAATAAGGGCTCGCTGTCATTATGTTAATAAAAAGTGGCTTGGGGGTATGTTAACGAATTGGTCCACGACCGAAACGAGACTTCAAAAATTCAGGGACTTGAGAATGGAACAAAAGGCAGGTAGACTCGCTCGTCTTCCAAAGAGAGATGCAGCCGTGTTGAAGAGACAATTATCTCACTTGCAAACATATTTGGGTGGGATCAAATATATGACAGGGTTACCGGATATTGTAATCATCGTTGATCAACAAGAAGAATATACGGCCCTTCGAGAATGTATTACTTTGGGAATTCCAACGATTTGTTTAATCGATACAAACTGTGATCCGGATCTCGCGGATATTTCGATTCCGGCAAACGATGATGCTATAGCTTCAATTCGATTAATTCTTACCAAATTAGTATTTGCAATTTGTGAAGGCCGCTCTAGCTATATAAGAAATCCTTGATTCATAATACAAGATTCATAATAAAATCAAACAAAAATTGACTTCCTAAACTCTATATCGGTTGCTAGATCCTGAATCTCAAAAACTAGTTAAAAAGAACTGGGAATATTATGTAATTAATTAGTATCCTAAATAGAAAATTCAATTTGAATTTCAAATTCAAGTAGACAGATCGAGGAAGAGATGGTTGAATCAAAATAATTTTTTAAAAGTTATATTTATGTCAGAGGACACTATGAACGTTCTATCATATTCAATCAACACACTAAAAGGGTTATATGATATATCCGGTGTGGAAGTGGGCCAACATTTCTATTGGCAAATAGGGGGTTTCCAAATTCATGGCCAAGTATTGATAACTTCTTGGGTTGTAATTGCTATATTATTAGGTTCAGCTGCTATAGCTGTTCGGAGTCCACAAACCATTCCGACTGGCGGTCAAAATTTTTTCGAATATGTCCTTGAATTTATTCGAGACGTGAGCAAAACTCAAATTGGAGACGAATATCGCCCTTGGGTTCCCTTTATTGGGACTATGTTTCTATTTATTTTTGTTTCTAATTGGTCAGGGGCTCTTTTACCTTGGAAAATAATACAGTTACCTCACGGGGAGTTAGCCGCACCTACGAATGATATAAATACTACTGTTGCTTTAGCTTTACTCACGTCAGTAGCCTATTTCTATGCAGGTCTTACAAAAAAAGGATTAGGTTATTTTGGTAAATATATTCAACCAACTCCAATTCTTTTACCCATTAACATCTTAGAAGATTTCACAAAACCACTATCACTTAGTTTTCGACTTTTCGGAAATATATTAGCTGATGAATTAGTAGTTGTTGTTCTTGTTTCTTTAGTACCTTTAGTGGTTCCTATACCTGTCATGTTTCTTGGATTATTTACAAGTGGTATTCAGGCTCTTATTTTTGCAACTTTAGCCGCAGCTTATATAGGCGAATCCATGGAAGGTCATCATTGATTCGTTTTAGGAAGAGTCTATCTTTTAGTTTCGATCCAGTTAATATATGTATACGTGTGGCTCAAGATACTCTATCAAGATAATCCATTTTCTTTAGAGCGTAAAGATATACAAATACATAGTAATAGAAAAAAGGATATTCGAGAAAAAAGACGCTGTTGAGTAGAGAAGCGGTGTCCCAGATATGTGGAAGTGGAATCGAGTGCCTATTAAGTAAGTGAATTCTTGACAATTAGATGTTTCGAGGAATGATTAGAAACTCCGATTGAATTGAAAATCGAATAGGCGGTTTACTTTATGGAAGAAACGTATGTATATTTTATATTAGATATTGACAATGAACTAATATTTAATTTGTCCTACTTGAATTTTGATTTAGATAGTGATACTAATGAATGATTCGAAAAAAGAAAGAAATGGAAAAACTCATTCAAGTTGTCTGGATAAATATTAGCAATGGAATAATTAAGTCATAATGCATTGGTTGATTGTATCATTAACCATTTCTTTTTTTTTTGTGTGAGGAATTTATCATGAATCCACTGATTTCTGCTGCTTCCGTTATTGCTGCTGGATTGGCTGTAGGGCTTGCTTCTATTGGACCTGGAGTTGGTCAAGGTACTGCAGCGGGACAAGCTGTGGAAGGTATTGCGAGACAGCCCGAAGCAGAGGGAAAAATACGAGGTACTTTATTACTTAGTTTAGCTTTTATGGAAGCTTTAACAATTTATGGATTGGTTGTAGCATTAGCGCTTTTATTTGCGAATCCTTTTGTTTAATCCAATCCAAGAAAAAGAAATATTGTGATTTATCCTATTTCTTTTATAGCCTTGGACTTGCAGGTTGCTTTTTCACATTATAGTAAAATATCGATCCTACACAATTATTTATTTGTTGCAAAAAAAAGTCCCGGGAAGGATTTATTTGAGGATGAAGAATTAGTGTTACCCACTCGTTTTCTTCCCCTTCTTAGTTCAAAGAAGAAGCAACAAAGGAGGTATTTCGCAATTCCCATGAAACCTAGTACCTAGTTAGTAATTCTATTCCAATAAGTTAAATATTATTCTTATTGCGAATTGGGGAATCTCAATTAAAAATAAAAAAGAAAATTCATTTCGAAACTCTTTTCGATTTAGAAAGAGCAAAAAAGTGAAATAATACAACGATTTTTTAGTTTATCTATAAAAGGAGATCATATGAAAAATGTAACCGATTCTTTCGTTTTCTTGGGTCACTGGCCATCCGCCGGGAGTTTCGGGTTTAATACCGATATTTTAGCAACAAATCTAATAAATCTCAGTGTAGTGCTTGGTGTATTGATCTTTTTTGGAAAGGGAGTGTGTGCGGGTTGTTTATTTCAAAAATGGGTTGGATTCAACCAACTGTACCTCTTTTTTGTTTCTAATTAGGGCGAAAGGTGCATGATTTCACGAATAACTTCTGAATAAATAAAGAAAAGAAATCATATGTAAGAACTATAGCATTTCGTGATTTGTTGGTAAATATACTTTGATTCTCTATACAACCAATAATGCGGGACTATTAACATGGTTAAAACTGAAATTGTTTGAAGTCCGGGCACAGTAGGGTATTCTTTCTACCACTATGTTAATACTGAGACGTTAATAATAA